TCAAATTGAAGATTTAGTTACGATTATAAATAAACTTTCTTTCTTTATCCATGGATTCCTTACTCATACTCATTCAATTGGAAGTATTGATCCAATTAAAAAAATTATGTTTCGTAATTTCATAATCCAATATCCAATTTTTCAATTTATAATTGACTCTTGGATACAAATCACGAGAATGTATATTCTTCCTCGAATTTTTCATTGAAAGGTAAAGGCTTAAATCCTTTTTACGAGATAAAGTTTTTGTTTTGATCGGAATGGGTTATTAATCAAACCGAGGGACCCCTTAACAGTTAAGGGATTAACAGAACGAATCACACTTTTACCACTAAACTATACCCGCTACAATCCGATTATTGTATATAAATCGACTTTTTGTCGAACAAGAAACTTGGTCGTAATCAAAAGTATAGGATCAAAAAAGAATCATGCAAATTAGAGCGTTAACCCGAGGACTTAAGAGATTAGGAAAAGAGAACTCATTTAAATAACTAAATACCAAGTCTTTTGCTGGAGTTTTTTGACGGATATGGGTTGACAAAACTATTTAAGCCGTAACATAAAAATGCATTGTTCAAAAATTCATAGTTCATTTGTTTTCTTATCTTATTTTTTTTATTTACATTTGTTTACTTTAACTGATTTTTTACTGAAAAAAAAAAGTAAATAAAAGATAAAGCTAAGAAATTAAGATAGGAACTGACATTTTGATTATATATCAAAATAGCAAAGGAACCGAAATAGTCCTTATTATGATTGTTTCAATATCAATAATAAGAATTTGTGTTTTCAAATTAAAATTAAATAAATCATTTTAATTTGATTCCTTGGAACAAAAGAGGCCCGGCCCAGCTAGGTACTGACCAGGCCAAGCCGTGTAAAGAAAAGGTTTCTTTGGACAAAATCAAAGAGGGATCCTTTGTATTTTATTTATTATTATTTAGTTTTAAATATTATATTAGTTGAAAAACAAAACTATAAATAAACTAAAGAAAAAGAAAGGGGCCTTTTTCAAGCCCTAATTTTGCTTATGTAACATAATAATTATCCTTTTTCAATTGGGGGAAAGATGGCTGAGTGGACTAAAGCGTCGGATTGCTAATCCGTTGTACGAGTTTTTCGTACCGAGGGTTCGAATCCCTCTCTTTCCGTTTTCGTCGATAACTTTTTGTTTCCTTTCAAATTTTTCGTGAGTTAGTTCTTTATTTAAGTTTTTTTAGTTATTTTATATTTATATATAGTTAAAATTATATAGTTAAAAATGTGAAGTAGCTAAAATCCTATTAAGAACATTTCAGAACATTTCAAAATCGAGTAAAAAAAAAACCTTATTTATTTTTATTCTTCACGTCCAGGATTACGTCCCGGATCATTAGATAGAAATCCGAAGATGAATAGAGAGACAAAGAATATTACTATCGTGTAAACAAATAGTTTTAGAGTAAGCATTACACAATCTCCAAGAATTATTTTTTTAGGAAAAAAGAGAATAGATTCTCTATTTGTATATTTGTATTTTATACCGCATATCCTAGTATGTATGTTTCTATTTTTATTTTGACACCAATAAATAAACTAAAGTTCTTTTGATTTGAGATGAGAAATAGAAAAGAATTTTCAAAAGATTCATTTATAATATTTTTTTTTTCATATAAATAAAGTGTATTTTTTCATTACCAAAAATATTCTTTCATACCCACAAATTGTGTAAGACTCCAAGAGGTTTTGCAATGGAAAAAGTCAGAATAAGGAAGTGAAACGTGGTGATCCCGATTTATTATGGTTATACCAGAATTTCAATATTTGACTCGAGGTTTCACAGATACTTTAAGACTTATCTGATCTTATCAATTGGTAAATTTTTTTTTTTCGAATAAATCAGCAATTTGTCTAGGACAGTATTAAAAATCTCATCGAAAACTTACAGCAGCTTGCCAAACAAAAGCTAAGAGAAAAAATAGCACAGGTATTACTGGCATAACATCTACGATTGGATTGAAAAAAGCATAGGCCTCAGGCAATTTGGCGACGAAAAAACTACTTGAATAAAGGACAGAATTAAGACAGATACAGATCAAACTAAATATATTAAGCATAAAAACCATTTTGTTCTTGAGGATAATTGTATTTATTTTGATTGAGTTATTAATAAGTTGAGTTATTGATAGAAGGGAAAATTAATAAAAATAAATTAGATAGACCAAAAGAACTTCTTTGATTTGAACTCGTCCAATCAAAACTCCTTCAACTTCAACTCTCAAATCAAAAGTGAATAGAATAAATCATACTTTCATACAATATCTTAATTGAATTAGATGTAATGATCAATAAATTCATCAGTTTAATTCTATATCTACACATAGCACAATTCTATCAAGAATCTAATTTATTTTATAGATATTTAAGATATTTAGACTGAAGTTGACGAACAACCAATAACAATATTAGTGTTTATTAGTGTCAAGTATAAATGTAAATGGGGCGTGGCCAAGTGGTAAGGCAACGGGTTTTGGTCCCGTTATTCGGAGGTTCGAATCCTTCCGTCCCAGAGCATATCCGTCCACATATCCAAAACAGTATAATAATATCATATACTTAACCCATATGAATCATAGAATATTTGATATATATAATATATATATATTATATCAGAATAAAGGTTACTTTTTTGAAGCTATAAAATTGAAAAAAAAAAAAATATATATATAGCAACCTAAATCTTCTTTTACATCATTCTTTATCCACTATTTCATTAAAAAAAGAAATTGGATTTTTTTAATCATTGATGATTTAATACAAATCTGGATTTATCTTTTTCGTATGATGATAAAATGCAATGTGGTCTTACTATAAACTATAAACTATAAAATCTTATTCAAATAATGATATGGAGGTCAGAAGATTTTCAATCAATTAGATTAAATTGATGATTTCTTAGGAGTTCTTAGTACTCGAAGAAGTGTGAAATTGGTGAATTTATCCTATCAGGTTACTTGAAGATCCAGATTAAAAGAGAACTTATTTATTTGTTTGAATTTTATTCGTGTTATTTTTATTTATAATTAGTTTTTATAATATTTTAAAATATTATAGATTTATATAGATTTATATATTTTAATATTTATAAATATATGTTTCTGGGGTTAATGCTTAGACTTCTTTAGAAACTCTATTTCATATAGAAGGAAAAAAAATAAAGTATAGATTACTAGGTATTGATCGAACCAATGACTATTCATAATTCCATAATGGAATTAATTACATACTGGTTCCAAACTAAAGGAATGTTATGGTAAAACTTCGTTTAAAACGATGTGGTAGAAGGCAACGTGCGACTTGAAGGATACGATCCACTGTGGATTCTTACATCCACCACTTTTTATTATTATATTAGGAATGAAAGTGCTTTTGGCTCGACATCGTTTGTTCTGTTCACTAGAACTCTCATTTTTTTTTTGGGGGGGGTTGTAATATAAACCGTATCATACATGATGGAGCTCGAGCAGAACGTATTGATTCGTTTTTCGGAGGCAAGAATCTAGGGTTAGTATCAATTAATAAATTGAGACAACTTTGTAAGTCTATTTTTGATATAGAAATCTAAAGGATTAAATTCAAGTAAGTTTCAAATTCAAAAGTAAAATCTTTTGGAATTGGTAAAATCCTTTCGCTCAAATCAAAAGTGGATTACACAAGAATCAACCATTCATATGATTGTTTGATAGAAAGAAATCACAAAAAATGGTGTGTTGCTGCCATTTTGAAACGATTAACTATCACCGAAGTAATATCTAAACCTAATGATTCAAGGCAAAGATAAAGGATCCTAGAACAAGGAAATACCGTTTTCAATTGTCTTAACAACTAGAACTAGATTAAATCAAAATAGATTCGAAAGGAGACAGATAAAAAGGGATTAGAGACCGCTCAATAATCAATAAATGAAATACTTAAAAGGTTTTCTTTGCGAGTTATACAACTTGAGTTATGAGAGTGCAAATTACAAATATGAAAATCCTTTTTTGTTGGGGAAAGAGTAAGAAACAAGTATTTAAATCATATAATAAAGAAAGAGAATTCTTGGTCTAATTGATTTGATGATTTTATGGATCTATTTGCCATTCTAATTTTGTATATAAACATAACTTGAATTTTCTTGAGCCGTACGAGGAGAAAACTTCTTATACGTTTCTCGGGGGGGTTTCTCTACATCTATCCCAATGAGCCATTTATCGAATCGTTGCAATTGATGTTCGATCCCGAAGAGAAGGAAGAGCTCTTCGGAAAGTGGGTTTTTATGATCCGATAAAGAATCAAACTTATTTAAACGTTCCTGTTATTCTATATTTTCTTGAAAAAGGCGCTCAGCCTACAGGAACTGTTTATGATATTTCAAAGAAGGCGGGGGTTTTTATAGAACTTCGCCTTAATCACCAAACAAAATGAGATTAATGAAATATAAATATATATAAATTAAAGAAGGTAAGGTATGGATGATTTGTATAGATTTTTGTATAATCTTTTCTTTGCTTTTTTTTCCCCTTTTCAATTTATATCATATTTAATTTATTTTTTCTACTTATAGAATGTCGTCTTTTATAACGATAAAAATCTATTTTATTGGTTTTATTGATGTAATAGATGAGAAAAATATCGAGAGAATAAACAATTTGGTCTTAAATTTTTGATATTATTGTCATGTCAATGGGTGTTTTTTATTTTTCATTGGAATTCGATGAACAAATAAAAAAGCAAAGGGTTAAGCTTGCTTTTTTTACTTTATACTTAATATTAATACTTATATTGATTGATATTAATTGAATAAACCTGGAATTTTTATACTTCTTTTTTAATTTATTCGTCCGCCTACACTCTTTTGTATATATGTCAATTATATATCTAGTGCCGATCCAACATAAATTCTTAGTTCTTGGTTTTCATTTTAATAAATTGAAAAATTTAATTAAAATGAAAATTGAAATAATAATCTCAATTTA